ATGCGATGGCTATTTTCTACAAACCATAAAGATATTGGGACATTATATATTTTATTTGGAATGTGATCTGGTTTGGTTGGAACTGCTCTCAGGTTGTTAATTCGTGCAGAATTAGGACAACCAGGTGCTTTGCTTGGGGACGATCAACTATATAATGTAATTGTAACAGCTCATGCTTTTGTTATGATTTTTTTTTTAGTAATGCCTATAATGATTGGGGGTTTTGGGAATTGATTAGTACCATTAATATTAGGGGCTCCGGATATAGTATTTCCGCGTTTGAATAATATAAGTTTTTGATTATTACCTCCTGCACTTTTGCTTCTTTTGTCATCTGCTGCAGTAGAAAGTGGAGTTGGTACGGGGTGAACTGTGTATCCACCATTAGCCGGAAATCTAGCACATGCTGGCGGGTCGGTAGACCTAGCAATTTTTTCCTTACATCTTGCTGGTGTTTCTTCTATTTTAGGGGCAGTAAATTTTATTACTACAATTATTAATATACGATGACAGGGAATAAAATTTGAACGTCTTTCGTTATTTGTGTGATCTGTGAAGATTACAGCAATTTTGCTTCTTTTGTCTTTACCTGTATTGGCTGGTGCAATTACTATACTTTTGACTGATCGAAATTTCAATACTGCTTTTTTTGATCCGGCAGGGGGTGGTGATCCTATTTTATATCAGCACTTGTTCTGGTTTTTTGGACACCCAGAAGTATATATTTTGATTTTACCTGGATTCGGTATGATTTCTCACATTGTTAGACATTATTCAGCGAAAAAAGAAACTTTTGGAACCCTAGGAATAATCTATGCGATGCTTGCTATTGGTGTTTTAGGCTTTATTGTGTGGGCCCATCATATGTTTACAGTTGGAATGGATGTAGATACACGTGCTTATTTTACAGCGGCTACTATGATCATTGCTGTTCCTACGGGAATTAAGGTATTTAGTTGACTTGCTACTATTCATGGAGCTAAAATTAAATATGAAACTCCGATGCTTTGAGGTCTAGGTTTTATTTTTTTATTTACAGTTGGAGGCTTAACCGGAATTGTTTTGTCAAATTCATCACTAGATATTATGTTACATGATACTTATTATGTAGTTGCACATTTCCATTATGTACTTTCAATGGGAGCTGTTTTTGCGTTATTCGGAGCCTTTAATTATTGATTTCCATTATTAAGAGGAGTTACGCTTCATAGTCGATGAACTAAAGCCCATTTCTATATTATGTTTATTGGTGTTAATGTAACTTTTTTCCCTCAACATTTTTTAGGGTTAAGCGGTATACCACGGCGATATTCAGATTATCCAGATTGTTATACTAAGTGAAATGTTGTCTCGTCAATTGGGTCGATAATTTCCTTCGTAGCCGTTTTATATTTTATGGTAATTGTGTGAGAAGCATTAGTTTCGCAGCGAAGTGTTGTTTGAAGAACACATTTAAGAACAGCTCTAGAATGAGATAATATTCTCCCAGCAGATTTTCATAATAGGGCTGAAACCGGAGCATGTGTGAGGTCACAAAGTGCTAGTTAATTGTCGGGTGATTTAGAAATTAATAATCAAAAATTTGGATTTATAATTATACCTGATGGATTAAGCTGTTTTATCGGTCTTTATTCTATCTCTAATGGTTATAAAACTTAAAGTACATACGTGAAAGTGTGAAAATATATAAATAAATATATTACTTATGAGTCTATGAGGACAATTAGGATTTCAAGATGCGGCATCAGCCTTAATAGAAGAAATAATTTTTTTTCACGATCATGCAATAATAATTTTGGTGATGATTATTAGGTTGGTTGGCTATGCAGCTATTTCACTTATGTTAAGCAGGTATACTTGTCGTTCATTAGTAGAAGGTCAGGAAATTGAAACTATTTGAACTATTGTGCCCGCAGTTATTCTAGTGTTTTTGGCCCTTCCTTCATTACGTTTATTGTACTTACTTGATGAAATTAGCGACTGTAGTTTAACGGTTAAAAGTATTGGACACCAATGATATTGAAGTTATGAATATTCAGATTTTTCAAACATCGAGTTCGATTCATATATAATTCCAACTAATGAACTTGAGGTTGGAGATTTTCGACTGCTTGAGGTAGACCATCGAGTTGTGTTGCCAACTCAAACGGATATTCGAGTCTTAGTCACTTCTGCAGATGTAATTCATTCGTGAACCGTTCCATCTTTAGGTGTTAAGGTAGATGCCATTCCAGGACGCTTAAATCAATTAGGGTTTTTTATTAAGCACCCTGGAGTGTTCTATGGACAGTGTTCAGAAATTTGCGGTGCTAATCACTCTTTTATACCAATTGTAGTGGAAGCCGTTCCTTTAGCTAATTTTATGGAGTGAGTGATTAATGTTTCTGATTAGGAGAGATTAGTTAAATTATAATATAAGATTGTCAGTCTTACGTTGCTAGTCAAACTAGTATTTCTTAATGCCTCAGTTATCACCTTTAAATTGAATTTTATTGTTTATCTTATTTTGAGCAACTGTTCTTAGTATTTCTATTCTTATTTGATGGTCAAGAAAAACTATGTTTTCTAGAAAAGGTTCAGCTTATGTTAGTCTGAAGAAGGGAAATAAATGAAATTGATAATTAAGAATGCTTGTTGATATTTTCTCTTCATTTGACGATAATAATCAAGTTTTTATATCATTATATATTTTAATATGACTATTTTCTCTTGTTATAATTATTCTTTTTAGTTCTTCTTTTTGAATGGCGTACCCGCGATGAAACACTTTTATTAACTCTTTTAAAGATACTGCCTCCTCTCAGGTATTTCGTTCTTTTGGTTTAAATATAGGAGGTTTTATTAACCTAATTACTGGGTTGTTCTTATTTTTGATTTTGATAAATATATCAGGTTTAATTCCTTACGTTTTTAGAACAACAAGTCATTTAGCAGTTTCTTTAACCTTAGGCTTACCCTTATGACTTACTTTGATTATTTCAGCTGTAGTTTATAATCCAGGGTCTGTTGTAGCTGGTCTTTTACCAATAGGAGCACCTGCTCCTTTAAATCCCTTTCTTGTTCTTATTGAAACAGTAAGAATTATAGTTCGACCAATTACTCTTTCTGTACGGCTAACGGCTAATATAAGAGCAGGACATATTGTTTTAACATTGATCGGGAATTACTTAACCGCAGGGTTGTTTATTTCATCCTTTTTCTCAATTCTCTTCTTACTGTTAATTCAGATTTTTTATACAGTATTTGAATTCGGTATTAGTCTTATTCAAGCTTATATCTTTTGTCTTTTAATTACACTGTATTCGGATGAGCATCCTCATTAATATTTTATATGTAATACTCTAAATTAAAGTTATTATTGTAAAAGAATAGAACATTCATATTTGGGGTATGAACCCAAAAGCTTAATATTTAGCTTATTTTACATTCTTAGTTTTGTCGGGGAAATTTAATTCCGTTAATAGATCTACAGTCTACCGCTTCTAACTCAGCCACCAGGCAAAACACACTGAGACATACATCCTTTTTCGATTTTGCAAGTCGATGTTTTAAGTAAACTACAGTGAGCAAGGACTAAAGAATCTTCTTTATTTCAGGCTTTGAAGGCCTGTAGTTTTAATAACTTAAGACCTTATCAGGAGGCAATGAACCTCTCTTAAGAAATCAAAATTCTTAGTGCCCTAACACCGCTAGATAATATATTGAGGTATCTCTTTTAAAATCATTTAAACTTTCTGCTTGGAAGGCAAATGTACTTCTCATACTCAAAAGATTTATTCTAGATAGATTTTTCTCTATACTTTTAGGATGAAAACCTAATGTGCTTATTACACCTCAAGAACCTTAGTAAATAAGACGAGGTTACAAATTTAAAATATAAATTTGGTAATCATAAATAAATTAATTCAAATAGTAAAACTTGGCTCTGATTTTAGGTATGGCGTTTGCTAAAGGATACACATGGTTTTTATAGAAAGAAGTGAGGTGGAAGGTAAAATTATTAATGATTGACGTAAAGTTATAGAAATAAGATCTTCTTGGGTATTATAGTAGACATGATATCATGAAATTCCCACTAACACCAGTGTTGAAGATTAAGAAAAGAACGAAAGTTTGTATTAGTTTAGTAAATAAAATTTGGTTAATTTGGTGCCAGCATCCGCGGTTAAACCAAGAAATTTAGTCATTCTTTTATGGTAAAAAGACAGTTAAACAAAGAGTAAATTAGTCATTAGATCCTTAGTATAGGAGTAAAATCTAAATACTAAGAGTTATACCGAAGATGGTTTGTTTATGGTGTTGAGTCTGTGATAGCTTTAAGGGAAACTGGGATTGGATACCCCATTATTTTTAGTTGTAAATTTAGTTTAAGCTTACCGGAGTACTACGAATAAAAAGTTTAAAACTCAAAGGGCTTGGCGGTGTTTTAGACCTCTCAGGGGAACCTGTCTCATAATCGATAATCCACGTTAAACCTAACCTTTTATAGCAGAACAGCCTGTATACCGTCGTCGTCAGGTAACTTCTTAAAATATAGTAGTTAGCTTGACAATTTAGTTAATTAAGACGTCAGATCAAGGTGCAGCCAATAAAAAGGTGAGGATGGGTTACAATTACATATTTGTAAATACGAAAAAACACTTGAAATAAAGTGTTCCGAAGGAGGACTTGAAAGTAATTCTAATTATATAGGTAGAATGAATCTGGCTCTGAAGCGTGCACACATCGCCCGTCGCTCTCGTTGAAAAATGAGATAAGTCGTAACATAGTAGGGGTAATGGAAATTGTTCCTAGGCTGAAAGATGTAGTATAAGAAATACATTTCATTTACACTGAAAATATATTTAAGAAGTAAATCGTCTTTAAATTTAATATTAGCAGCTTAATTGACTAGAAATTTAGAATGCTATTTGGTGCAAAACATTTTGAAATTTAGTAAGGGTGATTGAAATTTAATATTTTGCATGCATAAAGTACTGTGAAGGAAGATACTTAGTTAAGAGCTAGAAATAATTAAAATTTGTACCTTTTGCATCATGGCTTAACTAGATTAGTTTTTAAATAAAGGGTCTCGAAATCTAGTGAGCTATTCTTATTCTGTTTTATAGATCGTTATAATGGGTTAGTTGTAGCAAAAACTTCTCAAGAACTAAGAATAGATATGAAATTTTATTCGCACTGGATGATAGCTAGTTCTTCTCGAAAGGTATATTAGTACCCCAGGTTGTAAGTCTAATATCATAAATATAAGTTTATTTTATATATGACAGCCTGATCAGACTTTCGAGGATAAGCTCGGAAGTGATTTAGAATACATTTAATTTTTTTTGAAATATAGGCTTAGTAATGGCTACTGAAGAGGATTTTGTTATAATTCATTTCTTGGTTAACAATATAATTTATTTGTTTAAAAGATATAGAGGAGAAATTTTAAAAATTTTGTTATAAAATATTTTTATGTTAAGATGAGTATTAATCTATTTATTAAATAAACTAACAAACTAAAAGTTAGGATTATGTATAATATTTCAAGGTAAAGTCGGAAAAAGGAACTCGGCAAAGATTGTATTCTGCCTGTTTATCAAAAACATGGCTTCGTGTTAGTGTTAAGATACGAAGTCGGACCTGCCCAGTGAATTTTAAACGGCCGCGGTACTCTGACCGTGCAAAGGTAGCATAATCATTTGCCTTATAATTGAAGGCTGGAATGAATGGTTTGACAAGAATACACCTGTCTCTTTTTGATTGCTTAGAATTTTATCTCTGGATGAAAAAGTCTAGATATAATTAAAAGACAAGAAGACCCTATCGAGCTTTAGAAGAATTAGTAGATTTAATTTAGATCTATATAAGTAAAAGAAAAACTATTAAATACTTTGGTTGGGGCAACCGAGGAGTAAATAAAGCCTCCTTTAGAATAATAAATCTTACTTGTGTTGATCCAAAATTTTTGATCAAAGGAATTAGTTACCGTAGGGATAACAGCATTATCTTTTTTGAGAGCTCATATCGAAAAAAAGGTTTGTGACCTCGATGTTGGACCAGAATGTCCTAAAGATGCAGAAGTCTTTAAAGGGTTGGTCTGTTCGACCATTAAAATTCTACGTGATCTGAGTTCAGACCGGCGTGAGCCAGGTCAGTTTCTATCTTTATATTTTTTGGTTGTATCTAGTACGAAAGGACCGATATAGCGTATTAAATATTTTATTTGACTAAGTATAATTTAACTTTAAAATCAAATTAGCAAAGAATTATGCGATTGATTTAGGATCAATAGACATAGGTTAAAATCCTTTATTTGATATAGGTGGTAGAGGTGGCAGATTAAGTGCATTAGGTTTAAGCCCTAAAGATAAAGATGAAAATTCTTTCCTTTATAATGTATTTAACAATCATTTCTTGCTTGTTTACTTATGTGTGTATTTTGTTAGCAGTCGCTTTTTTTACTTTGTTAGAACGTAAAGGTCTAAGATACATTCAGTTGCGGAAAGGACCTAACAAAGTGGGGATAATAGGTCTACCTCAGCCTATTGCAGATGCTGCTAAGTTGCTAACAAAGGAGATTGCTAAGCCAACAAGGGCCAATCGTTCTTTATATTTTGTAGCCCCGGTATTTAGGTTTATTCTGGCTTTATTGCTATGACAACTTTATCCGAGTTTGTATTCTCTTTCTTATTTTAAATGCGGGATTTTATTTTTTCTGTGCGTATCTGGTATAAATGTGTATGGAACCCTTTTAGCGGGGTGAGCATCTAACTCTAAGTATGCTCTTTTAGGAAGTCTGCGTGCTATTGCCCAAACTATTTCTTATGAAGTTAGTATAGCTTTAATTTTGTTGTTTCCCCTATTTTTAGTAGGAAGATTTAATTTTGTTGAAATTAAGGAAGCTCAGGAAATAATATGATTTGGGTTTCTTATGCTACCTATTTCTATAGTGTGATTTACTACTTGCGTGGCTGAGACAAATCGGGCCCCTTTTGATTTCGCAGAGGGAGAGTCAGAGCTTGTGTCTGGTTTTAATATCGAATATGGAGCGGCTGGTTTTGCTTTAATTTTTTTAGCTGAATATGCTAATATTTTGGTTATAAGGTTATTTTCTGCTCTTCTGTTTTTTGGGGGAAGGTCTTTTATTGTTTTTGAGAGGGATTTAAGTTTTATGTTTAAAGTTCTTTTTTTTGCTTTTGCTTTTATTTGAGTTCGAGGGAGTTATCCTCGGTTTCGTTATGATCTTTTGATGGGTTTGACTTGAAAGGCTTTCCTCCCAGTTGCATTGTGTTTGCTTATGGTTGTTTCACTTTTAGGTTTCAATTTACTTCACTAAGAATCAAGATTGTAGTTTAAGTAGAACATTTGCATTGGAAGCTAAAAATCAGGTGAATACCTGCATCTTGAATGAGCAGATTATTTATTATAACCTTGACCTTTTCCACTTTACTTATTCTTCCTATAATAAGACAGCCGTTAAGCTTAGGGTTGGTTATTATGGTTTCAACGTTATTTATATGTCTAGTTAGTGGTATGACTATTTCTGCTTGATATGGATATATCTTATTTTTGATTTATGTTGGAGGGCTTTTAGTCATATTTGCGTATGTTGCAGCTTTATCTCCTAATGTGCTATTTGGAAGTATTACTCCTCTTTTCAGTCTCATTGTATTTTTCCCTATATTATTCATATTTCTTTATTTTTATTACTTTAAGGATTCTTCGTACCTTAGGTTTCATTTTTTATCTAGAAAGCTTATGTACTTGAAAATTTATGGGGTCGAGCTTATCTCTCCTTATATAATCTCTGTATTAATTGGTTTAGGAACAATTCTTCTTATTAATTTAATTGTGGTAGCAAAGATTTGTTATTACCAGCAAGCTTCCTTACGTCCTTTTAGTATATAAAGACCTGTTTTATGCGAAGACCTTTACGAAAAGTTCATCCAGTATTAAAAGTTGTAAATGGAGCCTTTGTTGACCTACCTGCCCCATCAAATTTATCTATCTGATGAAACTTTGGATCCTTACTAGGCTTATGTTTAGTGATTCAAATTGCAACCGGTCTTTTTTTGGCTATACATTATACTGCACATGTAGATCTAGCTTTTAGGTCTGTAATTCACATTAGTCGAGATGTTACTTATGGTTGACTGCTTCGAGCTTTGCATGCTAACGGGGCATCTTGATTTTTTATTTGTATTTATTTACATATTGGTCGAGGTATATATTATGGCTCATATCTTCAACTTCACACATGAAATATTGGTGTGATTTTGCTTTTTCTCACTATGGCTACAGCGTTTCTTGGGTATGTTCTTCCATGGGGGCAAATATCTTTTTGGGGTGCAACTGTAATTACTAATCTCCTATCAGCTATTCCATATATTGGAAAAATATTGGTAGAGTGGGTTTGAGGTGGATTCGCGGTAGATAACGCTACCTTAACTCGATTTTTTGCACTCCATTTTCTTCTTCCGTTTGCTATTGCGGGATTAGCTATTCTTCATATGTTGTTCTTACACGAAACAGGTTCTAATAATCCTTTGGGACTAAACAGAGACGGGGAAAAAATTCCGTTTCATTCATATTATACTTTTAAAGATTTAGTTGGTTTTCTTGTTGTAATTTTCTTGTTGTCAATACTAGCTTTATTTTCTCCTCAGCTTTTAACTGACCCTGAGAATTTTATTCCTGCTAATCCTTTAGTGACACCGGTTCATATTCAGCCTGAATGATATTTTCTGTTTGCATATGCAATTCTTCGTTCAATTCCTAATAAATTAGGAGGAGTAATTGGTTTGGTTGGCTCGATTTTAGTCTTATTTATCCTTCCTTTCTCTCATCAAGCAAAATTTCGGTCTATAGCATATTATCCTGCAAATCAAATTCTTTTTTGAACGTATATTGGTATTTTCTTCGTACTTACATGGATTGGAAGATGTCCCGTTGAAACACCATATGAGCAAATTGGACAGGTTTTCACGGGTCTTTATTTCCTGTATTTTATTCTCAACCCGTTGGTTCAAAAGAGATGAGATTATATTTTAGATTATTAAACGTTTGTTATGGTTGTTCCCTGGGGGCAGTTTGTCTTGAAAATAAACTAAAAGTGTTCGATTCACTTCGCAACCTTTAAAGATTTTAGCAACGAGAATATCTAAATTCATCTTTGACTTACAAGACCAAGGCTTTTATTTAAGCTATCGTTGCTATTTTATATCGAAAGAAATGAGAACATTTCATTTAACTATACTGAGGATTTTTGGGGTTCTAGTATCCCTTTTAACTCTTTCTTTACAATATAAACACCTATTAAGAATTCTTCTTAGGTTAGAAGCTATTACTATAAGCTTGTTTGTACTAATGTTTTCTATATCTAGAAATATCTCATTGAGAGGTGAGACATCTTTAATTTTAATCACTTTAGGAGCTTGTGAAGCTAGTTTAGGACTGGCTATTCTTGTGGCAATTATTCGGGCTGAAGGTAATGACTACGTCTCTAGGTTTACTATGCATAAATGTTAGGTATCTTATTAAGAAATTTTTTTATCTTAATAGTATTTTCATTGATTGAAAAAAAATGATCTTGATATTTAAAGTTCTGATCTTTAGCCCTAATAAGAGTGCTTTCCCTAATACACTTATTTAGGCCTTTTTTCTCGTATGAAAAACTAAGATATTTAATGAGATATGATTCAATATCCCTTATTTTAATTTCATTGACTTTATGAATTTCCTCAATAATAATACTCGCTAGACAAGGATCAGTAAAGGTGGGCAAAAATAATGATAATTTTTTTTCACAGTTAGTTATTGGCATGAATTTAGTTTTGATATTAACTTTTATCTGTTCAAACAGTTTACTTTTTTATTTTTTATTTGAGGCATCTTTAATTCCAACTTTAATATTAATTTTAGGTTGAGGATATCAACCCGAACGACTACAAGCTGGGATATATATAATAATTTATACTGTTGCTGCTTCTTTACCTTTGTTATTCTGTATTTTATGAGCAGGGCATAAAATTTTTTGTAGAGAAATACTAATTAGAAGAACCCTACGTCTACATACTATTTTACCTCAATATATATGACAATGAAGTCTATTAGGTGTTTTAGTTTTTGCGGCTTTTTTAGTTAAGCTTCCTATATTTTCAGTGCATCTATGACTTCCTAAAGCACACGTGGAAGCCCCAGTAGCTGGCTCGATAGTTCTAGCTGCTATCTTATTAAAATTAGGAGGCTACGGAATTTTGCGTTTTTTCCAGTATTTTAATTTTATCCCACTCTATAGGTTAACTATTTTATTTTCTATTGCAATATGAGGGGGTATAATTACTAGAATTATTTGTTTTCGTCAGGTAGACTTAAAATCCTTAATTGCATACTCCTCTATTGGTCATATATCTCTTATACTAGCTGGAGCTTTCTCTAACAGATCATGAGGATGAAGAGGGGCTCTTATTTTAATACTATCTCATGGATTTTGTTCTTCAGCCCTTTTTGCATTGGCAAATTACACTTACGAGAAAACTCAAACACGAAGCCTTTTATTAAATAAAGGAATACTTATATTTCTACCTTCGTTAACTATATGATGATTTCTCTTTTGCATCATTAATATAGCTGCTCCTCCTAGAATTAATTTATTGGGAGAAATCATAATCTTTCCTGCTGTAATTTTCTCTTCTTCCTACTGTTTGCTTCCTCTTGCTTTTATAAGCTTCTTGTCTGCTTTATATAGTATGTATCTCTTCACTACTATCCATCATGGCGGTAGTCCTAAATTTATTAAACCATTTAATTTAACAAAACCATCTAGTTTTCTATTATTATTTTTACATTGAGTGCCTGCTAATCTGCTAATTTTAAAGGGAGAACTTGTTTCTATCTGAGTTTAGTTAAGTTAGTTTATTATCAAAACGTCAGCCTGTGGATTTGAAAAAAGGAATAACTCCTACTTAACCATGAATAACTTAAAAGCTTCTTCAGTTAGCTCTATTTTTCTTATTATCTATAGAGTTCTTTTGTTTCCTATGACACTTGTCTTCTTTTTAACTTCAAATAGAATCATTTTAGAGTGATCAATCTCACAAGCAAGATCTTGCTATTTAACATTTATTTTTATCTTAGACTCCATTAGCCTTAGATTTAGAAATATTGTCTGTTTGATTTCAGGGTGTGTTATAATATTTTCTTCTAGTTATATATCTCATGATCCTTTCTTGAAACGATTTACTTGGTTAGTTATGTTATTTGTTCTTTCTATAAATCTATTGGTTTTCATCCCAAGACTACCAGCATTGTTACTAGGGTGAGACGGCTTGGGCATTGTATCATTCGCTTTAGTGATTTATTATCAAAACATAAAGTCTTTAGGAGCTGGTATAATTACTGTATTAGCTAATCGTGTCGGTGATGTTATAATTTTAATTTCTATTGGGTTATTAGTACTTCAAGGACACTGGTTAATCACTTCCATTTGAGATTTTCACCTCAGCGCATGGCTCTCTCTAACTATCGTGATTGCCGCTATAACAAAAAGAGCTCAGGTTCCATTTTCAAGGTGATTGCCGGCAGCTATAGCTGCCCCAACACCAGTATCTGCTCTAGTTCACTCTTCTACTCTAGTAACAGCTGGAGTTTATTTATTAATTCGATTTTTCCCTTTTTTAGAAAAATTTCATGGATTTAAAATAGGCTTACTTTTCATTTCTGTACTAACACTCTTGATAGCCGGAATTGGGGCAAACTGTGAAAATGACCTTAAAAAGATTATTGCCCTTTCAACTCTAAGCCAACTAGGAGTTATAATGATAAGTTTAGCAATATCAATGCCATTTTTAGCTCTTTTTCATTTATACACACATGCTCTATTTAAAGCCCTATTATTTCTGTGTGCCGGTATAATTATCCATAATAGTGCTAATAATCAAGACATTCGTTATATAGGATCTTTATTTTCTCAACTTCCTTTAACTGTGACTTGTATAAATGTTGCTAATCTCTCCTTATGTGGAGCACCTTTTTTAAGTGGTTTTTATTCTAAGGATCTTATTTTAGAGCTGTCGCTTTTTAGCCCGGTTAGTTTCATTATAGTTTCATTAATTTTTTTAGCAACCGGAATAACCAGAGCTTACTCAATACGACTTTCAGCTTCTTGTTTATGAGGCTCCTTTAAAAGTAACCCATACCATGCTAAACAAGACTTAGATCCTTATGTAAACTGAGCTATTACTACTCTAACCTTAGCAGCTGTATCAAGAGGCCTATTTTTTCAGATAGTTTTTATTCCCTTTTCTTCTTGTCTTTTTATTTTGCCATTTCATCTAAAAATACTTACAAGGTTAGTAATTCTTTCAGGACTCTTTTTCGCATTTATTTTATGGGATGATAATCGAGAACAAAAAGAAATAAGCAAAACAAAATTCTTTTTTTCAACTATATGATTTCTTACACCGATCTCAGCCCAGCCTCTCACAAGGTTATCCATGAAGGTTGGAACAAGTATAATAAAATCAATTGACATAGGATGACTTGAAATAGTAGGAGGACAGGGAGCTTTTATTATAGCCTCAAACTTTTCCCTAATAAATCAAAAAGTGCAAATAAAATCCTTTAATTTTTTTGTAATACTTTCTTTACTAGGGATCCTATCCCTCTCTCAAATACTTATGCACTAACTTTGATAGCTTAAATAAGAGCATAGCACTGAAGATGCTAAGGTAACAGGTTTGTTTCAAGGTAAAAAATATCGTAAAAAATATCAATGCTGTTTTTACTAACGAACTAATAATCGATCACTTTTTGGGCAAAAGTGATCGATTAAGATAGTATATTAATTAATAGTTTTATTGGTTTTTAAGTAATCAAGTAAGTATTATGACATGGCGCGAAATCCGTTTCATTTAGTTGAGTTTAGTCCATGGCCATTAACTGGTTCGATGGGAGCTCTTTTTTTAACTTCAGGTTTAGCTGGGTGATTTCATGGTTATGGTTTTGTGAGGGCTGGAATGGGCTTGTTGTTGATTGGGATTACTATAATTCAATGGTGACGAGATGTTATTCGAGAAGCGACCTTTCAAGGATATCATAGTATTAAGGTTTCAAAGGGACTTCGGTGAGGGATAATTCTCTTTATTGTTTCAGAGGTTTGTTTCTTTTTTGCTTTTTTTTGGGCTTATTTTCATAGAAGGTTAGCCCCAAGAACAGAGTTAGGGTCATGTTGACCCCCTGCCGGAATTGTACCTTTAAATCCATTTGAGGTACCACTTCTTAATACCGGGGTGTTGTTGGCTTCTGGGGTTACAGTGACATGAGCCCATCACAGCCTTATAGAAGGGGATGGTCCCGGGGGGTTACAGGGTCTTATTGCGACTGTAGTTCTAGGAATCTATTTTACTTTTTTACAAGCTGGAGAGTACTATGAGGCTTCCTTTACTATTGCAGATGGTGCGTACGGTTCCAGCTTTTTTGTAGCAACAGGATTTCATGGCTTACATGTGCTTATTGGAAGTACGTTTCTCTTAGTTTGTTTAGTTCGAGTGTGGCTTCAGCATTTTTCTACTGGTCATCATTTTGGGTTTGAGGCAGCTGCTTGATATTGACATTTTGTTGATGTAGTTTGGCTTTTCTTATATCTTTCAATCTATTGATGAGGATGCTAGGATTGTAGTATATAATGGTGGTTTTACTTCTAGGTGACTGAGTTAAAGTGCTAGACTTTTAATCTAGAGACAGCATGTATAAATAATGCTCCTAGAAGGTAAAAATTAGGTGTTAGTGACTTGGTACTTTAAATTAAAAGATCTGATTTGCATTCAGACAATAAGCTTTTTAGCTTTCGGGTCAAAAAGGTAAGTAGGGATGTATAGGAAGCGAGAAGTTTGCATCTGGCTTCGGACCAGACTTTGGGGGTGTGAGTCCCTTTCTATATTATTTAAATAAAGTTAAATGAAAGCCAAAAAGAGGCACCTAGCTGTTAATTAGGAGATTGTAGTGTGTAGTCTACTCATTTAGGATTGAAATAGTACTACGCCGGATGAACGGAAATCATTGATGTTGATTAATATGGGATTAAGAAAGTATCTCTAGTGCTATAGTGATGATAAGCAGATTCTATAGGAGTGTTGTGGCCTTGGTTATTTCTATTGCAGTAATGTTATTAGGTTGGGTCTTATCTAAGCGAGCAGTTGAAGATCGGGAAAAGAGATCCCCATTTGAGTGTGGTTTCGATCCAGTTAAATCAGCTCGTTTGCCATTTTCTCTTCGTTTTTTTTTATTGGCGATTATTTTCCTTATCTTTGATATTGAGATTGTTTTGCTTTTTCCAATTTTAGTTAGAGTTAGGGGAGAGATGTCATTGGAGTTGGTTTTTGGGTTGTTTGTTTTTTTATTGATTCTTATTGTCGGCCTTTTCCACGAATGAAATGAAGGTTCATTAGATTGGGCTCAATAAGGGGAATTATAGGAGAGACTTGGAGTAAAGCAGGGCTGCTAACTTTGCTTTGGGTAATTCGATTATATCCCTCTTCTTATGTTTTCAAGTCTTCCATTCGGATTGATATTTTTATCTGTGATAGGATTTGGGACTATGATGTCCCTTTCTTCTGTGCATTGGTTAGGAATTTGAGCAGGTTTAGAGATGAATTTGATTGGGTTTCTACCTATATTAATTTATCAAAAAAAAATTTCTGAAAGAGAATCTGCTGTTAAGTACTTTATTATTCAGGCATTAGGGTCCAGCTTATTGATTTTTGGGAGTCTTTTGAGATTTAGAACTTCTTTTAGATGGGATATAATCTTAAGAAGAGACAGCGGTAGTATTGGTCTTTGTATTTTAGTAAGAGGCTTGTCAGTGAAGTTGGGGGTGTTTCCTTTTCATTATTGGGTTCCAAGGGTGATGGCTGGTTTGTCATGGGTTTCATGTATATTGCTAGCAACCTGACAGAAGTTGGCTCCTTTATTTTTACTTCTTTCTTTGTGTGAGTTAAGAGAAATAAAGCAGCTATTTATGCTATTTTGTATCATGAGTGGAGGAAGGGCTTTAGTTGGGGGTATCGGAGGACTAAATCAGACGCAAATTCGAGCACTTCTTGCCTATTCTTCTATTGGTCATTTAGGATGAATACTTTTTGCTATATTGCATAGTGAGTGATGTATAAAGTTATATTTATTTATTTATCTTGGTATCACTACATCTCTGTTTATAAGTTTATGACTAAAAGATTCTAGGGTTATAAAAAATGTTAGTAGATTGAAACATTTTAAAGCCTATTATTTAGTAATTATATTGCTTTTGCTCTCTTTATCTGGTTTACCTCCTCTTTTGGGTTTTGTTTCTAAATGATTGGTGGTTTATATTGGTAGGGGAGGTCCATTTTCATTTGTTRTTTTTTTGCTTATTTTAGGATCTCTCATAAGTTTATTTTATTATCTAAGATTATTTTTTTCTTTCTTTTTGAATTTTTTAAAGGATAATAATAGAGAGTTAGATATTATTAATAGAAAGAAAGTTATTATTACAATTTCTGTATTGAATATGATTGGAGGAGTGTTAATTCTATTAGGGAGTTTTGCAGAAGCAGTGTA